TAGCACGTGTCGAATGGATCAGAGAAGGTAGGGTTCCCCTACAAACCATTCGAGCCAAAATTGATTATTGTTCCTATACAGTTCGAACTATCTATGGGGCATTAGGAATCAAAATTTGGATATTTGCAGACGAGGAATAATGGGCCTTTCGTTGTCTTTCTGTTCCATCCATCCGGCAATTGAATAAAAAATCACAAACTCGTTCATTTTTTTCCGTTCAATCAAAAAAATGAGAATTTTTTCGAATTCTTAATTCTATAGGGTTGAATAACAATTCGATTGACTCCATCTCCATATAATTGCTATGCTTAGTGTGTGACTCGTTGGTTTTTTATTTAGAGTTAGGTTAGGATTAAAAAACAAAGGGCCATCCCCTAGTATGAACTAATAACTATATAACTAATAACCAGCTCATTGCTTCGTATTATCTGGATCCAAGGAACCAGTCGCTATATGATGTATTGATCATATTGTTGTAGCAACTGAAGCATTTTTTTTTACATAAAAGAAAAATCAATCTATAAGGTTGTGAAGCAAAAACAAAGGGATATGGATAAATGGAGGGGTGAGAGAAAGAAAGAAAAAGAATAGCAATGATATATGATTCCAATATGTATGGTCTATGAACTATCTTATAAAAGGCAATGTAATAAAGCATTAATGTATTCGTCCATAATTAATAATTAGATTCGATGAATATGAATACAATTTATACGAAAAATAAAAAAGAATAAAGAGCGCCGAGTCAATAAAGACTGAGAAGATTGATTCAGGAACAAATTTTATTAGGAGCTCCATTGCAGAGTTCGGGCCTAGTCATTAATCGAGAAGCGATGGGAACGACAGAACCTGTGACTGAGGAAGATTCCCTTGAAAACGAATCCTAATGATTCATTGGGTGGGATGGCGGAACGAGCCAAGAACCAATTCATTTATTCTGATAGGTCATGGAACGCCCCTACGAATGAAAGGGATGTTGAAAGAGCAAATATTCGCCCGCGAAAGCCTTACTGGATTGCTAAGTTTTGGGCAATTCAATAAAAATAAATAAAATAAAGGTCAAAATAAATGAAGATTCATTAATTATAAAATGGAATTTCTCATTTTATTTTATTCCTACGTGTACGTGACAGATTATATCTCAAAAAATTCCATGATTCATTATTCATTCAATTCAAAATATATACAATATTATTGAATCGTTTCATTCGCGAGGAGCTGGATGAGAAGAAACTCTCATGTCCAGTTCTGCAGTAGAGATGGCATTGAGAAACAACCATCAACTATAACCCCAAAAGAACCAGATTTCGTAAACAACATAGAGGAAGAATGAAGGGAATATCTTATCGAGGCAATCGAATTTGTTTCGGCGGATACGCCCTTCAGGCACTTGAACCCGCTTGGATCACATCTAGACAAATAGAAGCGGGGCGACGAGCCATGGCACGATATGCGCGTCGTGGTGGAAAAATATGGGTACGTATATTTCCAGACAAACCTGTTACAGTAAGGCCTACCGAAACACGTATGGGTTCGGGGAAAGGATCTCCCGAATATTGGGTATCCGTCGTTAAACCGGGTCGAATACTTTATGAAATGGGTGGAGTATCAGAAATTGTAGCCAGAGAAGCTATTTCTATAGCTGCGTCCAAAATGCCTATACGAACTCAATTCGTTATTGCGGGATAGGGATATGGAACGAAAGGAAAGGGGCCTTGTGATGAAAAAACCGCAGTTTTTTTATTTCTGGACAAACAATCTTTCTTCTTTTTTTCTTCGCCCTTTAGTTAGTTAGCATTGAAAGAAAAAAGAGAAAAATAATAAGAATGATATGATTCAACCTCAGACCTATTTAAATGTAGCGGACAACAGCGGGGCTAGAGAATTAATGTGTATTCGAATCATAGGAGCTAGTAATCGCCGATATGCTCATATTGGTGACGTTATTGTTGCTGTAATCAAAGAAGCAGTTCCCAATATGCCTCTACAAAGATCAGAAGTGATCAGAGCTGTAATTGTACGTACATGTAAAGAACTCAAACGTGACAATGGTATGATAATACAATATGATGACAATGCAGCAGTTGTCATTGATCAAGAAGGAAATCCCAAAGGAACTCGAGTTTTTGGTGCGATCGCTCGGGAATTGAGACAGTTGAATTTTACTAAAATAGTCTCATTAGCTCCTGAGGTATTATAAATAGATTCTAAATAAATACTAATAGATGAAAACATAATAAAACATAAAAAAAGGGAGGTTCATAGTAAGATATCTGAACTGAATTAGATTCCATTAATTAGTAGAATGCATTAGTAGATTGTTTCTCACGCATATACCTTTAATAATTCATGAAAAAAAAAGAGTAGAGCATGCTGATTATATAAAAACCCGGAGGCACCAATAATTATAGTTCATCATGGGTAGGGACACTATTGCCGAAATAATAACTTCTATACGAAATGCTGACATGGATAAAAAAGGAACGGTTCGAATAGCATCTACAAATATCACTGAAAACATTGTTAAAATACTTCTACGCGAAGGCTTTATCGAAAATGTGAGAAAACATCGAGTAAGCAAGAAATATTTCTTGGTTTCAACTCTGCGACATAGAAGGAATAGAAAAGGGCCATATAGAACTGTTTTAAAACGTATCAGCCGACCCGGCCTACGAATCTATTCCAACCATCAACGAATTCCTAGGATTTTAGGAGGAATGGGTATTGTAATTCTTTCGACTTCTCGAGGTATAATGACAGACCGAGAGGCTCGACTAGAAGGAATCGGGGGAGAAATTTTGTTATATATATGGTGATCTTTATGATCTACGAATTGCATCCGTAGGAAAACTTCCTATTTTTTTTTGAAAAAAGAGGAAAGGTTGTCTAATATCACTCCTACTCCATGAGTTGATAATTAAAGGGGTTACCTGGAATGAAAGAACAAAAATGGATTCATGAAGGTTTAATTACTGAATCACTTTCCAATGGTATGTTTCGGGTTCGTAGTGACTTTTCAACATTCCTCTCGTTCGGATACAATCGGAGGTTCCAAATTTCAAGAGACTTATTTTCTTTTCTTCGAAGGAGTAGATTCCAAATTTAAATAAAATTAAGGAGAAACAATGAAAATTAGGGCGTCCGTTCGTAAAATTTGTGAAAAATGTCGACTGATCCGCAGGCGGGGACGAATTATAGTAATTTGTTTCAACCCGAGGCATAAACAGAGACAGGGATAAATTTTTTATTAAAAGAGACTCTCCAAAGGACTCAATACACAAACAAATAAAGGACCCATTTTGACATGAAAATAAAATATACGTATATTTCTGACTCATATTTAGGAGATGATAAAATATGACAAAAACCATAACAAGAATTGGCTCACGTAAGAGTGGGCGCATTAGTTCACGTAAGACTGGACGTCGAATACCAAAAGGGGTTATTCATGTTCAAGCAAGTTTCAACAATACCATTGTAACAATCACAGATATACGGGGTCGGGTTGTTTCTTGGTCCTCCGCCGGTACTTGCGGCTTCAAGGGCACAAGAAGAGGGACGCCGTTTGCTGCCCAAACCGCAGCCGCAAACGCTATTCGTACAGTAGTAGATCAGGGTATGCAACGAGCAGAAGTTATGATAAAGGGTCCTGGTCTTGGAAGAGATGCAGCACTACGAGCCATTCGTAGAAGTGGTATACTATTAAGTTTTGTCAGAGACGTAACCCCTATGCCACATAATGGGTGTAGGCCTCCTAAAAAAAGGCGTATATAGAAATAAGAATTGAGAAGTGAACGAATTTCAAGAGAAAGAAATGATTAAATGATCGGATCAAATAATATGACTATGTTTCGAGAAGAAGTAGCAGTATCTACTCGGACACTACAGTGGAAGTGTGTTGAATCAAGAGAAGACAGTAAGCGTTTTTATTATGGACGTTTTATTCTGTCTCCGCTTATGAAAGGTCAAGCTGATACAATAGGCATTGCGATGCGAAGGGCTTTGCTTGGAGAAATAGAAGGAACATGTATTACACGCGCAAAATCTGAAAAGATACCACATGAATATTCTACCATAGAAGGTATTGAAGAATCCGTACATGAAATTTTAATGAATTTGAAAGAAATTGTATTGAAAAGTAATCTGTATGGAACTCGCGACGCATCTATTTGCGTCAAGGGTCCTGGATATGTAACTGCTCAAGACATCATCTCACCACCTTCTGTGGAAATCGTTGATACTACACAGCATATAGCTAGCCTGACGGAACCAATTGATTTTTGTATTGGATTACAAATCGAGAGTAATCGAGGATATCGTATGAAAACACCAAATAACGCTGAAGAAGGAAGTTATCCAATAAATGCTGTATTCATGCCTGTTCGAAATGCAAATCATAGTATTCATTCTTATAGTAATGGGAATGAAAAACAAGAGATACTTTTTCTCGAAATATGGACGAATGGAAGTTTAACTCCTAAAGAAGCACTTTACGAAGCCTCCCGTAATTTGATTGATTTATTTATTCCGTTTCTACATGCAGAAGAACAAGATAAAAATGTAGAGGACAATCAAAATAGGGTTAGTTTACCCTTTTTCACTTTTCATGATGGATTGGATAAACTAAGAAAAAAAAAAGAAATCGAATTGAAATGTTTTTTTATTGACCAATTAGAATTGCCTTCGAGGACCTATAATTGCCTCAAAAGGTCCAATATACATACATTATTAGACCTTTTGAATAAGAGTCAAGAAGATCTTATGAAAATTGAACATTTTCGCATAGAAGATGTAAAACAGATATTGGTCATTATACAAAAACATTTCGTAATTGATTTACCTAAGAATAAGTTTTTTATTTGTTGAAGTCCATTGGAATTGGAATGATTTCATCTTTTTTTTTTGCTTAAATTTATTCAGCACGATCCGTATATTATATTAAATATAGATTCAGAATTAACTGGAATAAACGTATCTAGGGAAGATTCACTTCCCTAGAA